GTAATGACAGATCACAGCCATATTATTAAAAGCTTGTGGTAAAAAGGGGTTTCGTTCTAATGCCCGAAAATAATATTCTAAAGCTTTGGTATGTTCCCCATTACTTGTGTGGATAAGGCCTATATTATAGAGTATATAACTTCGATCATAGGGGTCAATTTCGAGTCGCATAGCTTCATAATAATTCTGTAATGCTTCCGCATAATTTCCTTCAGATTGAGCCGACATCCGTTACGGTCGTCATTCGCTTTAACGAATTCTCCGTTTCAGAACCGTATGTGAGATTTTCATCTCATACGGCTCCTCCTTTAGGTGCATAATGAAAATAATAGATGGAAAAATTTGATGTCATTATGAACTAAGCGGGGCTAATGTTTTTACAAGAAATCCCTAGCCAACCTTCTTGCAAAAGATCTTTTCTTACTACCAAGTGGGTTCATACTAGATACAAATAAAAAATGAAACTCTAAAAATTACTTTGTTCTCAACGCCCCTAAATTTCCAGGAATTAGTCACTTCAACAGTCTTCAATGGTTATACGGGTATCCAAAGTACGAACGAGATGGATGTTTATGGTTCCAACCATTTGAATTAGTCCCAATCCCAAAGAAGAAGAAAGAAAAGGAATCCTTTTGAAGAAAGTTTTCGTGTTGTTGATTTCTCAGCGTAGTGCTTCTTCCCCTATGCCTCCTATTCGTATATTGTATTAGTGTAATAGGATTGATCTGTAATACGGGAACCATAGGTAAAAACCTTTTGCTCAATACTAGAATTTCACAATTGAAGCATCTAAGGCTGCATTAATCGTGGATACATGACAGAAGGGCTTGCTTTTTTTATAAACTTCACCTTCAAAAGCGTAGATTTTTTTCAATATCAATACTCGTTTTTATTTCTATTCCAAATCGGCGAGAAAAAAAATAATTATAATCAAATCCAAATCGCACCATCTCTGTAATAAGTAAATGCCTCTTTTTCTCCGGAAGTTGTCGGAATCACTCGTAATAAGATATCGGCTACAATTGTAAAGGTTTTATCAATAAAATTTCCATTTATACGCGATCTTGGCATAGGTAGTAATCCATTCTATAACTCTTTTTATTTCCTTTACCTTTTCTTTTGTGAGAAATTTTTCTCACAAACAAAGGAATTTTATATTACGAACTAACATAAAAGCGAACTCGTTAAAATAAAAAAACCTTCGATCTACTTCCAATTTTTCCGGTAAAAAATTAACCATAATCTAAAAAACGACAAATAACTCGCTATTCACCCAGGTACTCATTCATAATCCTGATGTCGGAGAGATGGCCGAGTGGTTGAAGGCGTAACATTGGAACTGTTATGTAGACTTTTGTTTACCGAGGGTTCGAATCCCTCTCTTTCCTTACTTTCAACAAATTCACCAATTTTACGCGATTGACCACAATGTATCAAATCAAATAAAAACGAATAGATATAAAATTTAAATCGACATTTAAAATGCTGGGAAGAGCAAGCAAGGGATCCAAACCTCCCTACCAATCTATGATACATGAATAGGAAAAAAATTCCGTGACAAAACCCCTTACCTTGTTCCTTTTTAATAAAAAAAGAGGGCAAAGGAGAGTTGGCCGAACTCTTGTTTTTAGTTTTTTTTTTTTAGGTTTATTTTATTAAGTCTGTCGAGAGTAATATTCTACGACAAGCAATTCATTTATTTTCAAACCGACGCATTTCCTATCTATTATTTGATTGACTAACCCTTCATATTGGAATGTGTGAAGAGTCAGATGGTTTGGTAATTCCTCGGGGGTAGATGAATCAAGAAGATTTTGAACCAAAGTTCTAGAGTTTTGTTCATCCTTGACTGTAATAATATCTCGGGGTTTGCAGCGATAACTTGGTATATCAACTATACGACCATTAACTAAAATATGTCCATGGTTAACTAATTGGCGAGCTTGAGGAATAGTCAAAGCCATACCCAATCGAAAAAGGGTATTATCCAAACGCATTTCAAGTAATTGTAATAAAACTTGACCTGTTGACCCCTTGGCTTTTCCGGCGATACGAACATATTTAAGTAATTGGCGTTCTGTAAGACCATAATGAAAACGCAATTTTTGTTTTTCTTCTAAACGAATACGATATTGAGATTTTTTTCCGGAGCGTGATTGGTTTCGCGGATCGCTTCCTGCCCTAGGTCTTTTACTAGTTAGTCCCGGTAAAGCCCCCAGACGGCGTATTTTTTTAAAACGAGGCCCTCGGTAACGTGACATAAAGACTCCTTTTTTTATTGAAATTGTACAAAACTAAACAAAATTTAAACTGAACTAAATGATAATGATAAATGACGTGAAATCCACTCCAATAAACTATTGGAATACAAAGGCTCAGAAGATATATTCTCTGAATATACAGATTTTTTTGTATTGTATATACAATATATATCAATCAAAGAAATCACAAAGATTTTCCTTTATTTTCTTGATTTATTTTGCAAAGATCTAACCCCCTTACGCAATATATATTCCTAAATATGGAAGTTTATATGACATAATATAAATGGCGTGGTAACTCTTGAAAAAGGGGCGAAAGAAGGCTTTTCAATCTTCTTTAATTTTGAAAGTCATTTCAAATCATATAAAAAAACTGCAAAAATATCGAAAAGCCGGCTATCGGAATCGAACCGATGACCATCGCATTACAAATGCGATGCTCTAACCTCTGAGCTAAGCGGGCTCAAATCAAATAATAGCGCATGCATACAAATTCACTAAACTACTAGATCGTATCAATTAACTATTCTATTCATATTTTTCCTTATCTATTTAGAATTATATTCTAGATATTCTAGAACAGAATATAGCTGAAATAAATAAAACATAATCTTATTTAATTAAATTAATAGAATATAGCAATATATTGATTTTCTAATTTTGATTTCATTAGTTTCTAAATAAGAAAATCTTAATTAGATCAGAAATCGTTTTTTTTTAGTGAACTTATATCTTATCTGATTTGAAATTCTTATTTTTTTTGTTCTAACCTCATGCTATTATTATTATTTTTTACTTTTTATTTTCTTTCTAATATTTTTTATTTCTAATATTATAGAACTTGTTAGAATTATTCGAATTTCAAATCTACGAAGTAGACTTATAATCTTTTTCCATTGCACATTGTAGAATTATAAGTTTCCATAATAATTATAAATTTCTTTTCATGCTTTTCATGTAAGTAAAAAAAAAAAAAAGAATCGACCGTTCGACTATTTCTTTAAAATTGAAGATAAAGATGAGAAAAGGAAGAATATATATATATATTATGTAATAATATAACCATCTTGAATTACAAATAAAAAAATGATAGAATATTTATAGAATCCTTGTTGATTAGACTATATAAAATAAATATGGATGGGGCTAAAAAAACTGAAAGAAGATATAAAAAAAATCAAAAAAATATCTATATGTAATGAATTAAAAAGTTTCGGCATAAGAAAAAGTAGAAAGACATCATAATGAGATCCTAATCTCAAAGCAAAAAAGGGGATATGGCGGAATTGGTAGACGCTACGGACTTAATTGGATTGAGCCTTGGTATGGAAACCTACTAAGTGATAACTTTCAAATTCAGAGAAACCCGGGAATTAACAATGGGTAATCCTGAGCCAAATCCTGGTTTACGCGAATAAACCAAAGTGTAGAAAGCGAGAAAGAAGGGATAGGTGCAGAGACTCAATGGAAGCTATTCTAACAAATGGAGTTCACTACCTTGTATTGATCAAATGATTAACTTCATAGTCTGATAGATCCTTGGTGGAACTTATTAATCGGACGAGAATAAAGATAGAGTCCCATTCTACATGTCAATACTGACAACAATGAAATTTATAGTAAGATGAAAATCCGTTGACTTTTAAAATCGTGAGGGTTCAAGTCCCTCTATCCCCAACTCTACTCCCCCAAACAGTCTGTTTGCCACCTTACCTTTTTTTTAGTTATTCAAGAATTCATTATATTTTTTCATTCATCCTACGCCTTTACAAACTAGAATTAATTTCTTTTTTTTATTATAGAAAAAAAGTCTTGTGGGATATATCATACACGTACAAATGAGAAATAAATATAGATTTGAATTATTTCGAATCTATATCATTTTTTTATTTGCAAATTTATAAAGTCTTCCTTTCGAAGGTCCAATAAATTCCCGGTCCAAAACTTTTCTCATTTACTACTTTTGCGTTGCTTTTCATTGACATAGACCTAAGTCATCGCATAAAATAAGAATGAGACTTCGGCAATGGCCGGGATAGCTCAGTTGGTAGAGCAGAGGACTGAAAATCCTCGTGTCACCAGTTCAAATCTGGTTCTTGGCATTGCATTGGTAAAGCAGAGGACTGTAAATCCTCGTGCGTACCAATTCAAAACACTGAGATAGCTCAGTTGGTAGAGCGGAGGACTGAAAATCCTTGTGTCACCGGTTCAAATCCGGTTCTTAGCATTGCATTGGTAAAGCAGAGGACTGTAAATCCTCGTGCGTACCAATTCAAAACACTGGGATAGCTCAGTTGGTAGAGCGGAGGACTATAAATCCTTGCGTCACCAGTTCAAATCTGGTTCTTAGCATTGGTAAAGCGGAGGACTGAAAATCCTCGTGCGTACCAGATTCTTGGCATAGGATTGATTAATTTTGATAAGTTTCTATTCTTCAAATTAAATTTATCTGTAGAAAAAAAGTAAAAAAAAAGGTCTAGATCTTCTATATCTAGAGTATCTATAGTTGAAGGGCAGAAAGACCCCAAGATTCATTAGATACAATAGAAATTGAATTGTACCCCTTCATTTATTGCTTTTCGATCTTATTTATTCATTCCCAGGTATGTGACTAAAGTTGACTAAGTTATGTGCGCGATACAAAGTTCATAATGCAGAACTCTTTTTTTTTAGTTCATCCTATTGGCTCGGCTTTTACGAAAAAAAAAGTATCTTTTAAATTGGAGATCAAGCTATCTATAATAATATGAATGAGACCTCGATTGTTCTGTTTGTTTGATGTAAAAAAGAATTCATTTCAAAATATTCCGCGAAGGTCCGTAGTTGTAGAAGCTAACACTCTTTTTTATCATTCAATAAGCATCTTGGATTTCATAAAAATTGGGGGCAATATAATCCTTACGTAAAGGCCACCCCATCCAACTTTCGGGCATTAAAATCCGTTTCAGTCGTGGATGGCTATCATAAGTGATTCCTAACATATCATAAGATTCCCGTTCTTGAAAATCCGTACTTTTCCAAACCCAGAAAACAGAGGGAATTCGAGGATTACTTCTCTGAGTAAATACTTTTATGCAGACTTCTTCCGCTTGATTGACACCATATTCTATTCTCGTAAGATGATACACACTAGCTAAGAGGCCACCTGGTGCGACATCATAGGCACATTGTAAACGTAAATAATTGTAACCATATACATATAAAATTACAGCAATAGCATGCCAATCTTCGGGCTTTATTTGTAAAGTCTCTATTCCTTGGTAATCGAAGCCCAACGATCTATGAATCAGCCCGCGTTTGGCTAGCCAAACGGACAAAGTGCCCTGCATCTTTTTTATTTCCCCCACACCTTTTTTATATAAAATAAGTATTTCACATTTACCATGAGTTCTAATTTATGAATAATATTTTTTTTCTTATTCTCAACCCCCCCTAATTCACTAATTCGTGGGAAGATACTGGACTTTTGTATTTAAAAAATGTTTCAGTAGAGATCTCTGAAGTAGATGGTGGTGGGTAGAGTAATTGTTGATCAGAATTTCCAGTATGCGTACTGCGTACAACAAAAAATTTGTGATTGGTAGTAAAACACCGATTACCCTGTTGAGGTCTAATTCGATCCGTATAGATTTCTCTAGCTATTTTCTTACGAAGCTTTGTTATAGCGTCTATAACAGCCTCTGGTTTAGGTGGACAACCCGGCAAATAGACATCTACAGGAATTAGCTTATCAACTCCTCGAACAGTACTATAAGAATCGGTACTGAACATCCCCCCTGTAATTGTACACGCTCCCATAGCAATAACATACTTTGGTTCAGGCATTTGTTCATATAATCTCACTAAAGAAGGAGCCATTTTCATTGTTACTGTACCTGCTGTTAAAATAAGATCCGCCTGCCTAGGACTTGATCTTGGTACTAGCCCATAACGATCAAAGTCAAATCGGGAGCCTATTAATGAGGCAAATTCAATGAAACAGCAACTGGTACCATAAAGAAACGGCCATAGGCTGGAAAGTCTTGACCAATTTGAAAGATCATTTAACGTGGTTGAAATAACGGAATTTTTTGTTGTTCGATCAAGTACGGGAAACTTAATGGAATTCATAATTGTTTCAATGGTTTTTTTTACTTTTTTTTTTTTTTTATACAAGTATTCAGGAAACGAACTAAGACCATTCCAATGCGCCTTTTCGCCATGCATAAACTAAACCAAGAATTAGGATAAGCACGAAAATAAAAGCTTCTAGAAAAGCGGATACCCCCAGTACATCGAAACTCATTGCCCACGGATACAGAAAAACGGTTTCAACATCAAAAACAACAAAAACTAGAGCAAACATATAATACCGAATTCTAAATTGTAACCAAGCATCCCCGATCGGTTCTATACCTGATTCATAACTAGAAAGTTTTTCGGGCCCCTTCCTAATTGGGGATAAAACTCCGGAAATTAGAAATGCCAAAACAGGAATAGCACTTGATATTATTAAAAATGCCCAGAAAATATCATATTCGTAAAGCAGAAACATAGACGAACTCCTATGAATGTACAAAAAATATCCGCTTAGTCAATTCCAATTGGAGTGGATTGGGCAAGGTATATAGAACTCTTGAGTCAAAACAAAAATTCAGGTTAATCAAATCATTTATTTTGGTTTGGTTACTGTGGTAAACGTCTCATTTTAAGATTTATTGATTGTAATTTTTTTTTTCAGTACACTTATTACTTAATCTTTCCATGTTTCTATTACTAATAGTTAATCATATTAATAATATATTATTAATATGATTAATAACTAGTAATTTTTTTTTATTTCGGTTTTCGTTCTTTAAATTATGACGTATCAAAAAATCCAGTAAGCCTTTACCACACCCATTTTACTTAGTATTAAGATAGATTAAATTTGGGTTGAATTGAATTAGATTTCAACTTTTATCTTTAAAATTCAAAAAGGGCCGCGTCATAAAAAAAGTAACCAAGATTGAGTGGAGATACAAAAAACGAAAGTATTATGAACTTTTTGATTAGAGCCAGTGAACGAGGAAAATTAATATAAAAAAACCACTTACGACTATGAAAATTAATGAAAAAAAAAAAAAGGTTTATTTGAAATTAATTAAATTAGAAGTATCTATCTAGATATTAGGTAGATAGTGATTGGATCCATTGAAATAAAATTAGGTTTTCCGTTTTATTCGGAACGATCCCCAGGACTTATGGTTTAGGGTATGGG